GTCCTTGTAGCTTACAACAAAGCATGGCACTGAAGATGCCAAGATGGCTGTTAAACACACCCAAGGACAAAAGACTTAGTCCTAACCTTACCGTTAGTTCTTGCTAGACACATACATGCAAGTATCCGCACTCCAGTGTAAATGCCCTTAACATCTTTCACAGACAACAGGAGCAGGTATCAGGCACGCCATCAGCAGCCCAAAACACCTTGCCAAGCCACACCCCCACGGGACTTCAGCAGTAGTTAACATTAAGCAATAAGTGTAAACTTGACTTAGCCATAGCAACCATTAGGGTTGGTAAATCTTGTGCCAGCCACCGCGGCCATACAAGAAACCCAAATTAACTCTAAACGGCGTAAAGAGTGGTCTTTTAATATCATCCTGACTAAGATTGAAATGTCGCTAAGCCGTTATAAGCTCAAGACACACCTAACATCTTCCCTAAAAACGATCTTAGCCATCCGATCCACTAAACTCCACGAAAGCCAGGATACAAACTGGGATTAGATACCCCACTATGCCTAGCCTTAAATCTAGATGCTTCCAATACCCAAGCATCCGCCCGAGAACTACGAGCACAAACGCTTAAAACTCTAAGGACTTGGCGGTGCTCCAAACCCACCTAGAGGAGCCTGTTCTATAATCGATAACCCACGATACACCCAACCATCTCTTGCCAGAACAGCCTATATACCGCCGTCCCCAGCTCACCCTTAAACTGAAGGACTAGAAGTGAGCACAATAGCCCTACCCGCTAACAAGACAGGTCGAGGTATAGCCAATGAGATGGCAGAAATGGGCTACATTTTCTACCATAGAAAATCTCACGACAAGGGGAATGAAACCTCCCCTAAAAGGCGGATTTAGCAGTAAAGTAGGATTATAAAGCCCACTTTAAACCGGCTCTGGAGCACGTACATACCGCCCGTCACCCTCCTCACAAGCCCTAAATAATCTAATAACTAATATGCAATCAGGCTAAAGATGAGGTAAGTCGTAACAAGGTAAGTGTACCGGAAGGTGTACTTAGTCTACCAAGACGTAGCTATAATACTAAAGCATTCAGCTTACACCTGAAAGATATCTACCACACACTAGATCGTCTTGAAGCCAAACTCTAGCCCAACCACCAATTATCCTACCACTAAACTACTATGATAATTAAATAAAACATTCTCAAAACCTAGTATAGGCGATAGAAAAGTAACCATGGCGCTATAGAGAGCACGTACCGTAAGGGAAAGATGAAATAACAATGAAACCTAAGCCAAAAACAGCAAAGATTAACCCTTGTACCTCTTGCATCATGATTTAGCAAGAACAACCAAGCAAAATGACACTTTAAGTTTGCCACCCCGAAACTTAAGCGAGCTACCCTCAAGCAGCTATTCATTGAGCTAACCCATCTCTGTTGCAAAAGAGTGGGAAGACTTGTTGGTAGAGGTGAAAAGCCAATCGAGCTAAGTGATAGCTGGTTGTCCGTGAAATGAACCTAAGTTCCCCCTTAATCTTTCTATAAGGCCATTAACCATGAACCTACAACGAAACGATAAAAGGTAATTTAAAGGAGGTACAGCTCCTTTAAAAAAGAACACACTCTTCACCAGCGGATAAGCCTCCCAAAAAAAGAACTGTAGGCCCTTAAGCAGCCACCAATTAAGAATGCGTCAAAGCTCCCACAAAAAAATATGAAAACTACGCGATTCCCCCATCCATAACGGACTAACCTATTCACATAGGAGAATTAATGCTAGAATGAGTAACTTGGGCTACCTCCCTCTAAAGCGCAAGCTTACATCTACCAATTATTAACAAACGACAAGATGTACACTAATTTCAACAAGACCACCACATCATAAAATTTGTTAACCCGACTTATGGAGCGCCAACAAGACGATTAAAACCTATAGAAGGAACTAGGCAAACCCAAGGCCCGACTGTTTACCAAAAACATAGCCTTTAGCACAACAAGTATTAAAGGTGATGCCTGCCCAGTGACATTATGTTTAACGGCCGCGGTATCCTAACCGTGCGAAGGTAGCGCAATCAATTGTCCCATAAATCGGGACCTGTATGAATGGCTAAACGAGGTCTTAACTGTCTCCTATAGGTAATCAGTGAAATTGATCTTCCCGTGCAAAAGCAGGAATAATTACATAAGACGAGAAGACCCTGTGGAACTTTAAAATCAACAGTCATTCCCACACAATCTCTCCTCCACATGGACTTACAATTCACCAGGAATCATTGACTGACATTTTTTGGTTGGGGCGACCTTGGAGTAAAACAGACCCTCCAAAAATAAGACCATAACTCTTTACCAAGAACAACCAATCAACGTGCTAACAGCAACCAGACCCAATAGAATTGATTAATGGACCAAGCTACCCCAGGGATAACAGCGCAATCTCCTCCAAGAGCCCCCATCGACGAGGAGGTTTACGACCTCGATGTTGGATCAGGACATCCTAGTGGTGCAGCCGCTACTAAGGGTTCGTTTGTTCAACGATTAACAGTCCTACGTGATCTGAGTTCAGACCGGAGTAATCCAGGTCGGTTTCTATCTATGATAAACTCTTCCTAGTACGAAAGGACCGAAAGAGTAGGACCAATACCAAAGACATGTCCTCGCCCTAAACAGTGAAACCAACTCAACTGCCAAGGGCCCTCCCAACACTACCACATCCTAGAAAAGGACTGCTAGCGTGGCAGAGCTTGGCAAATGCAAAAGGCTTAAGCCCTTTCTCCAGAGGTTCAAATCCTCTCCCTAGCTTCCACTCTATAAATGCTTAACTCCCCAACCATAATAAATCTTATCTCATCATTATCCTATGCAGTACCTATCCTTATCGCCGTAGCCTTCTTAACCCTAGTAGAACGCAAAATTCTAAGCTACATACAAGCCCGAAAAGGACCAAACATCGTAGGCCCATATGGCCTCTTGCAACCAATAGCAGACGGTGTAAAATTATTTATTAAAGAACCAATTCGTCCATCCACTTCATCTACACTCCTCTTCATCATAACCCCAATGCTTGCCCTACTCCTAGCAATCACAATTTGAACTCCTCTCCCTCTCCCTTTCTCCATAGCCGACCTTAACCTAGGGATACTATATATACTTGCACTATCAAGTCTCGCAGTCTACTCAATCTTATGATCTGGATGAGCATCAAACTCCAAATATGCCCTAATTGGAGCCCTACGAGCAGTTGCACAGACCATTTCATATGAAGTCACACTAGCCATCATCCTTCTATCAGTTATCATCTTAAGTGGTAACTACACTCTAAATACCCTTGCCGCTACCCAAGAACCCCTATACTTAATTTTTTCTTCCTGACCACTAGCTATAATATGGTTCATCTCCACACTTGCCGAAACAAATCGAGCCCCATTCGATCTTACAGAAGGAGAATCTGAACTAGTCTCTGGGTTTAACGTGGAATATGCTGCAGGTCCATTTGCCCTCTTCTTCCTAGCAGAATACGCCAACATTATACTTATAAATGCACTAACTACAATCCTATTCCTCAACCCAAGCTCACTAAACCTTCCCCAAGAACTATTCCCCCTAGCACTTGCTACAAAAACCCTACTCCTTTCAGCGGGATTTATCTGAATTCGCGCCTCCTACCCTCGATTCCGCTACGACCAACTAATGCATCTCCTCTGAAAAAATTTCCTACCACTAACACTATCATTATGTTTATGACACACCAGCCTCCCAATTTGCTATGCAGGCCTTCCACCATACCTAAGACCTCCAAGGAAATGTGCCCGAAATATAAGGATCACTATGATAAAGTGAATATAGAGGTACACCAACCCTCTCATTTCCTAAACTTAGAAAAGTAGGAATTGAACCTACACAAGAGAGATCAAAACTCTCCATACTTCCCTTATATTATTTTCTACCCAGTAGGGTCAGCTAAAAAAGCTATCGGGCCCATACCCCGAAAATGATGGTTAAACTCCTTCCCCTACTAATGAACCCACAAGCCAAAATAATTTCTATTGTAAGCCTACTCTTAGGAACAACCATCACAATCTCTAGTAACCACTGAATAATAGCATGAACCGGCCTAGAAATTAACACCTTAGCCATTATTCCTTTCATCTCAAAATCTCATCATCCACGAGCAATTGAAGCTGCAACCAAATACTTCCTAACCCAAGCAGCTGCATCTACACTCCTTCTATTTTCAAGTATAACCAACGCATGATTCACTGGACAATGAGACATCACTCAACTTACACATCCAGCATCATGCCTCCTCCTTACAACAGCCATCTCAATCAAACTAGGCCTAACTCCATTCCATTTCTGATTCCCAGAAGTACTTCAAGGTTCATCCCTAACTACCGGCCTACTCCTAGCTACCCTTATAAAATTTCCCCCCACTGCATTACTTATCCTAACATCCCCATCTCTCAACCCAACCCTATTAACCACCATGGCTATTGCCTCAACAGCCCTAGGTGGCTGAATAGGACTCAACCAAACCCAGATCCGAAAAATCTTAGCTTTCTCATCCATCTCTCATTTAGGCTGAATAACCATCATCCTTATTTACAACCCTAAACTTACCCTACTTACCTTTTTTCTGTACTGCCTAATAACATCTGCCATTTTCCTCACCCTAAACACAACCAAAATTACAAACCTAGCTATAATAATAACTGCATGGACAAAAATTCCACCACTAACCACTACCCTTATACTAGTACTTCTTTCCCTAGCTGGCCTACCCCCTCTCACAGGATTCTTGCCAAAATGACTAGTTATCCAAGAATTAACTAAGCAAGAAATAACCCCAATTGCAACAACCATCGCCATACTCTCCCTACTTGGTTTATTCTTCTACCTTCGACTTGCCTACTGCGCCACAATCACACTCCCACCAAACTCCTCCAACCACATAAAACAATGACAAACTAACAAGTTAGTGCGTACCCTCACCACCACTCTCACCTCCCTATCCATAATGCTCCTACCACTATCACCCATAATCCTCACAACCACCTAGAAACTTAGGATCAATACTAAACCGGAGGCCTTCAAAGCCTTAAATAAGAGTTAAACCCTCTTAGTTTCTGCTAAGATTCGCAGGACATTAACCTGCATCCTCTGAATGCAACTCAAATGCTTTTATTAAGCTAGAACCTTACTAGGCAGATGGGCTTCGATCCCATAACATTCTAGTTAACAGCTAGATGCCCCAACCTGCAGGCTTCTGCCTAATAGACCCTGGTACACACATAATGTACATCAATGAGCTTGCAACTCAACATGAACTTCACTACAGAGTCGATAAGAAGAGGAATTGAACCTCTATAAAAAGGTCTACAGCCTAACGCCTAAACATTCAGCCATCTTACCCGTGACTTTCATTAACCGATGATTATTCTCTACAAACCACAAAGACATTGGAACTCTTTATTTAATCTTTGGCGCATGAGCCGGTATAATTGGCACCGCCCTCAGCCTCTTAATTCGAGCAGAACTCGGACAACCCGGCACCCTACTAGGTGACGATCAAATCTATAATGTAATCGTCACTGCCCATGCTTTTGTAATAATTTTCTTTATAGTTATACCAATTATGATCGGAGGGTTTGGCAACTGACTAGTCCCACTAATAATTGGAGCCCCCGATATAGCATTCCCACGAATAAACAACATAAGCTTTTGATTACTACCACCATCATTCCTCCTCTTACTAGCATCTTCAACAGTAGAAGCTGGTGTAGGTACAGGATGAACAGTATATCCACCGCTAGCTGGCAATTTAGCTCACGCTGGAGCCTCAGTAGATCTAGCTATCTTCTCCCTTCACCTAGCAGGAATCTCCTCAATCCTAGGTGCAATTAATTTCATTACAACTGCACTAAATATAAAACCACCAGCTCTCTCACAATACCAGACACCACTATTTGTATGATCTGTCCTAATCACTGCAGTCCTACTACTCCTCTCTCTTCCAGTTCTCGCTGCTGGCATTACCATGTTATTAACAGACCGTAACCTAAACACCACATTCTTCGACCCTGCTGGAGGTGGAGACCCAATCCTATACCAGCACCTATTCTGATTCTTCGGCCACCCAGAAGTCTATATCTTAATTCTTCCAGGATTTGGAATCATCTCACATGTAGTCGCGTACTACACTGGTAAAAAAGAACCATTCGGTTATATAGGCATAGTCTGAGCTATACTATCAATTGGATTCCTAGGCTTCATTGTATGAGCCCACCACATATTCACTGTCGGCATGGACGTAGATACACGAGCTTACTTTACATCCGCCACTATAATCATTGCTATTCCAACAGGCATTAAAGTTTTCAGCTGACTAGCCACCCTACACGGAGGGACTATCAAATGAGACCCCCCTATACTATGAGCCCTAGGCTTCATCTTCTTATTTACTATTGGAGGTCTCACAGGAATCGTTCTAGCAAACTCTTCACTAGACATCGCCCTTCATGATACTTACTACGTAGTAGCTCACTTCCACTACGTTTTATCCATGGGAGCAGTATTCGCAATTCTAGCCGGCTTTACACATTGATTCCCACTATTCACTGGCTTTACTCTTCATCCATCCTGAGCCAAAGCCCACTTCGGAGTAATATTTGCCGGAGTAAACCTCACCTTCTTTCCACAACATTTCCTAGGCCTAGCCGGCATACCACGACGATACTNAGATTACCCAGACGCCTATACTCTATGGAACACCTTATCCTCTATTGGCTCCCTCATTTCCATAACCGCTGTAATTATAATAATATTTATTATCTGAGAAGCTTTCGCATCTAAACGTAAAGTCCTACAACCAGAATTAACTAGCACTAATATTGAGTGAATTCACGGCTGCCCACCCCCTTACCATACCTTCGAAGAACCAGCATTTGTCCAAGTACAAGAAAGGAAGGAATCGAACCCTCACAAGCTGGTTTCAAGCCAACCGCATTAAACCACTTATGCTTCTTTCTTATGGGTCGTTAGTAAAACCATTACATAGCCTTGTCAAGACTAAATCGCAGGTGAAAACCCAGCACAACCCATCACATCACATGGCCAACCACTCACAATTTGGTTTCCAAGACGCATCATCACCAATCATAGAAGAACTAGTAGAATTCCATGACCACGCACTAATAGTTGCTCTGGCAATTTGCAGCTTAGTCCTTTATTTATTAGCCTTGATACTCATAGAAAAACTTTCATCCAATACCGTGGACGCCCAAGAAGTAGAGCTCGTATGGACAATCCTACCTGCTATTGTACTAATTATGCTAGCCCTCCCGTCCCTTCAAATTCTCTACATAATAGACGAAATTGACGAACCAGACCTAACTCTAAAAGCTATCGGCCACCAATGATATTGATCCTACGAATACACAGACTTCAAAGACCTATCATTCGACTCATATATATTACCAACAACAGAGCTACCCTTTGGTAATTTCCGCCTACTGGAAGTAGACCACCGAATCGTCATCCCAATGGAATCTCCAATCCGGGTCATCGTAACTGCTGACGACGTCCTCCATTCCTGAGCTATCCCAAGCCTTGGAGTAAAAACTGATGCAATCCCAGGGCGACTCAACCAGACCTCATTTATTGCCACCCGGCCTGGCATCTTTTACGGTCAATGTTCAGAAATTTGTGGGGCCAACCACAGTTTCATACCTATCGTAGTAGAATCTGCCCCTCTGAACTACTTTGAAAACTGATCGTCCTTACTCTCATCCTAATCATTAAGAAGCTATGAACCAGCACTAGCCTTTTAAGCTAGAGAAAGAGGACTCCCACCCCTCCTTAATGGAATGCCACAACTAAACCCAAACCCATGATTCCTTATTATATTAACCTCATGACTTACCTTTTCCCTCATTCTACAACCAAAACTCCTAACATTTACCTCCACTAACCCTCCACTCAACAAAACATCAACCACCACAAATACTACACCCTGAAACTGACCATGAACCTAAGCTTCTTCGACCAATTCATAAGCCCGTCCATACTCGGAATTCCACTAATCCTAATCTCAATATTATTCCCTATACTCCTATTCCCCTCCCCAAACAGCCGATGAGTATCAAACCGCTATTCAACACTTCAACTCTGATTCATACACCTAATCACCAAACAACTCATGACCCCACTAAATAAAAAAGGACATAAATGAGCCATTATTCTAATATCATTAATGATCTTCCTACTAACAATCAACCTTCTTGGCCTACTCCCATACACCTTTACCCCAACCACTCAACTATCGATAAACATGGCTCTTGCCTTCCCTCTCTGACTTGCTACCCTTCTAACAGGCCTACGAAACCAACCATCAGCCTCCCTAGGCCATCTATTACCAGAAGGCACACCAACACCACTAGTCCCCGCTCTAATCCTAATCGAAACCACTAGTCTATTAATTCGTCCTCTAGCACTAGGAGTCCGTCTAACAGCTAACTTAACTGCAGGCCACCTACTAATCCAACTAATCTCCACTGCCACTATCACCCTTCTCCCTATCATACCAATAGTCTCATTTGCAACTGCAACCATTCTATTCTTACTAACAATCCTGGAAGTAGCAGTAGCCATAATCCAAGCTTACGTATTTGTACTCCTACTTAGCCTTTATCTACAAGAAAATATCTAACCCCTAATGGCCCACCAAGCACATTCTTTCCACCTAGTAGACCCAAGCCCTTGACCAATTTTTGGCGCCGCCGCCGCCCTACTAACCACTTCAGGTCTAACTCTATGATTCCACTATAATTCCATACTACTACTTACTATAGGTTTACTTTCAACATCCCTAGTTATACTTCAATGATGACGAGACATTGTACGAGAAAGCACATTCCAAGGACATCACACCCCAACAGTCCAAAAAGGCCTGCGCTACGGAATGATCCTCTTCATCACCTCTGAAGCCTTCTTCTTCCTCGGATTCTTCTGAGCATTCTTCCACTCCAGTCTAGTCCCAACCCCAGAGCTAGGCGGACAATGACCCCCTACAGGAATCAAACCATTAAACCCAATAGAAGTCCCTCTACTAAATACAGCCATCCTACTAGCCTCCGGTGTAACTGTTACATGAGCTCACCACAGCATTACAGAAGGTAACCGAAAACAAGCAATCCAAGCCATAATTATAACAGTCCTACTGGGGTTCTACTTCACAGCACTACAAGCCATAGAATACTATGAAGCCCCATTTTCAATCGCAGACGGAGTCTACGGCTCCACTTTCTTTGTCGCCACAGGATTCCACGGCCTCCATGTAATCATTGGATCCTCTTTCCTATTAGTCTGCCTTCTACGCCTAATTAAATATCATTTCACACCTAATCACCATTTTGGATTCGAAGCAGCAGCCTGATACTGACATTTCGTTGACGTCATCTGATTATTCCTCTATATAACAATCTACTGATGAGGATCCTGCTCTTCTAGTATACTTATTACAATTGACTTCCAATCTCTAAAATCTGGCTAAAATCCAGAGAAGAGCAATCAACATAATCCTATTTATACTCACTGTGTCCGTCTCCCTAAGCACCATCCTAACTACACTTAACTTTTGATTAGCCCAAATAAATCCTGATTCAGAAAAATTATCCCCATACGAATGTGGTTTCGACCCCCTAGGCACCGCCCGACTTCCATTTTCCATCCGCTTCTTCTTAGTGGCAATTCTATTTCTATTATTTGACCTAGAAATTGCCCTCTTACTTCCCCTCCCATGAGCAACCCAACTCCAATTCCCCCTCACCACTCTAACCTGAACTGCAACTATCATCATCCTACTCACCTTAGGACTAATCTACGAATGAGCCCAAGGGGGCCTAGAATGAGCAGAATAAGCCCAAGAAAGTTAGTCTAACAAAGACAGTTGATTTCGGCTCAACAGATCACAGCCATCCTCTGTGACTTTCTTAATGACCTTTTTACACCTTAGTTTCTACTCGGCCTTCAGCCTAAGCAGCTTAGGACTAGCCTTCCACCGAACCCACTTAATCTCAGCTCTACTATGTTTAGAAAGCATAATACTATCAATATTTATTGCCCTCTCCATATGGCCCATCCAAACCCAAACATCATCCTCCACCTTAATACCTATTCTAATATTAGCATTCTCCGCCTGCGAAGCAGGCGCGGGTCTCGCCATTCTAGTAGCCTCAACCCGAACTCACGGCACAGACCACCTAAACAACCTAAACTTACTACAATGCTAAAAATCATACTCCCAACAGTTATACTCCTGCCAACTGCCATCCTATCCCCCACAAAATACTTATGACCAAACATCACTCTACACAGCCTTCTAATTGCAACAATTAGCCTACAATGATTAACCCCAACCTACTACCCCACCAAAAACCTAACTCAATGAACCGGAATTGACTCCATATCCGCACCCCTACTAGTCCTATCTTGCTGACTTCTACCACTCATGCTAATTGCAAGCCAAAACCATACCCAGCAAGAACCGCCCGCGCGGAAACAAATTTTTGTCATAACCATACTCCTAGCTCAACCATTTATTCTTCTAGCATTTTCAGCCATAGAACTTATATTATTTTACATCACATTTGAAGCCACTCTAATTCCAACACTCATCCTAGTTACACGATGAGGAAGCCAACCAGAACGACTAAGTGCAGGAATCTACCTCCTATTCTACACCCTAATCAGCTCACTTCCACTACTAGTCGCCATTCTCCACCTTAACACACAAACAAGTACCCTAAACCTAACCATAATAAAACTTCTACATCCATCACTCACTTATTCATGAACAGGCCTCATAACAAGCCTAGCCCTACTTATAGCCTTCATAGTAAAGGCCCCACTATACGGCCTGCATCTTTGATTACCCAAAGCCCATGTAGAAGCCCCAATCGCAGGGTCCATGCTTCTAGCTGCTCTGCTATTAAAACTAGGAGGATATGGCATTATACGAGTCTCCATACTAATAGACTCCCTATCCCCACACCTCCACTACCCATTCCTCACTCTAGCCTTGTGAGGCGCACTTATAACTAGTTCAATCTGCCTACGCCAAATTGACTTAAAATCCCTAATTGCATACTCCTCCGTAAGCCACATAGGACTAGTAATTGCTGCGGCCATAATCCAAACCAACTGGTCATTTTCAGGGGCAATAATTATAATAATCTCACATGGACTCACCTCCTCCATACTATTCTGCCTAGCTAACACAAATTACGAACGAACACACAGCCGTATCCTCTTCCTAATACGAGGTCTACAACCCCTACTCCCCCTTATAGCCACTTGATGACTCCTAGCAAATCTCACAAACATAGCTCTCCCTCCAACTACCAACTTGATAGCAGAACTAACCATCATAATTGCCTTATTCAACTGATCTGCTTTTACCATACTCCTAACAGGAACCGCAACTCTATTAACCGCAGCCTACACCTTATTTATGTTACTCATAACCCAACGAGGCCACATACCAACGTACATTACATCAACCCAAAACTCAAACACACGAGAACATATTCTAATAGCCCTACACATCTTACCGTCTCTCCTCCTAATCCTCAAACCAGAACTAATCTCCGGAATCCCTTCATGCAAGCATAGTTTTAAACCAAACATTAGATTGTGATCCTAAAGATAGAAGTTAAACTCTTCTTGCCTGCCGAGGGGGCGGCACGACCAATAAGAACTGCTAACTCTTATACCTGAGCTTAAAATCTCAGCCCCCTTGCTTTTAAAGGATAATAGTAATCCATTGGTCTTAGGAACCACCTATCTTGGTGCAAATCCAAGTAAAAGCAGTGGACCTCCAACTAACACTTAACATCTCATTACTATTAACCCTAGCAACTCTACTAACCCCAACCCTCCTCCCCTTACTCACAGAAACCCACCAAAACTCTCCACACACTATCATAAAAACTATCAAAACCTCATTCTTCATTAGCTTAGTCCCTACAACCTTATTCATATATTCAGGCATAGAAAATATCACCCTATACTGAGAATGAAAATTCATCGACAACTTTAAAATCCCACTTAGCTTTAAAATAGATCAGTACTCAATAACATTCTTCCCAATTGCATTATTTATCACATGATCAATTCTACAATTCGCAACATGATACATAGCCTCAGAGCCACAAATTACCAAATTCTTCCACTACCTACTAATCTTTTTAATCGCCATAATAACTCTCACTATTGCTAACAACATGTTTCTCCTCTTTATTGGCTGAGAAGGAGTTGGAATCATATCATTTTTACTTATTGGATGGTGACATGGACGAGCAGAAGCCAATACAGCCGCCCTCCAAGCTGTCCTATACAACCGCATTGGAGACATCGGTCTTATCCTATGCATAGCCTGATTAGCTTCTACACTAAACACTTGAGAACTCCAACAACCCTGGTCCAAAAACCAAACCCCACTCCTCCCCCTACTAGGGTTGATCCTAGCAGCCACAGGAAAATCGGCCCAATTTGGCCTTCACCCATGACTCCCAGCCGCCATAGAAGGCCCAACCCCAGTATCAGCTCTACTTCATTCTAGTACCATAGTAGTGGCCGGAATTTTCCTGCTTATTCGAATACACCCTATACTTCACACGAACCAAATAGCTCTCACTCTATGCTTATGTCTTGGTGCCATCTCAACCCTATTCGCTGCCACATGCGCTCTAACCCAAAATGACATCAAAAAAATCATTGCTTTCTCCACATCTAGTCAACTAGGACTAATAATAGTAACAATCGGACTAGACCTTCCTCAGCTAGCATTCCTTCATATTTCAACCCACGCATTCTTTAAAGCTATACTATTCCTTTGCTCCGGATCAATCATTCACAACCTCAATGGAGAACAAGATATCCGAAAAATAGGAAGTCTTCAAAGCATACTACCAACTACAACCTCATGCCTAACAATCGGTAACCTAGCCCTCATAGGTACCCCATTCCTAGCAGGATTCTATTCAAAAGATCTTATCATCGAGAACATAAACACATCACACCTAAATACTTGAGCCCTCTTCCTAACACTTCTCGCCACATCATTCACCGCAACCTACAGCTTACGCATATCACTCTTAGTGCAAACAGGCTTTACTCGCATACCATCAATTGCACCTATCAACGAAAACAACCCACTAATCATTAAACCTATCACTCGACTAGCCTTAGGAAGTATCATAGCTGGATTCTTAATTACTTCATATATCCTCCCCACAAAAACCTATCCAATAACAATGCCTCTGACAACAAAAACCACTGCCATCATCGTTACAGTACTTGGCATCATTCTAGCCCTAGAACTATCAAAAATAACACATACCCTAACCAAACCTAAACAAACTATACTTACAAACTTCTCATCAAACCTAGGCTACTTCAACCCCCTAACACATCGCCTCAGCTCCAACAAACTACTAATTAATGGACAAAAAATTGCCTCCCACCTAATCGACTTATCCTGGCTCAAAATGGTAGGCCCCGAAGGACTAACAACCACACAACTCAAACTAACCAAAGTCTCAACCACTTTACACACCGGACTAATCAAATCGTACCTAGGATCCTTCGCCCTATCAATCCTAATTATCCTAATTTCATCCTCTAACAGATTTAAAAATTAATGGCACCCAACATTCNAAAACACCACCCCCTCCTAAAAATAATTAACAACTCTCTAATTGACCTCCCAACCCCCTCAAACATTTCAGCCTGATGAAACTTTGGCTCTCTTCTAGGCATCTGCCTTGCCACACAAATCATCACAGGCCTACTAATGGCAATACACTACACAGCAGACACCACCTTAGCTTTCACATCCGTTGCTCACACTTGCCGGAACGTCCAATTTGGATGACTTATCCGAAATCTACACGCAAACGGAGCATCCATATTCTTCATCTGCATTTATCTCCACATCGGCCGAGGACTGTACTACGGATCTTATTTATTCAAAGAAACCTGGAATACAGGAGTCATTCTCCTACTAACCTTAATAGCAACTGCTTTCGTTGGTTATGTTCTTCCATGAGGACAGATATCATTCTGAGGCGCCACAGTTATCACTAACCTATTTTCAGCCATCCCATACATCGGACAAACCATTGTGGAATGAGCCTGAGGGGGATTCTCAGTTGATAATCCAACATTAACTCGATTTTTCGCTTTACACTTCCTCCTCCCATTTATCATCACAGGACTTACAATCGTACATCTAACCTTCTTGCACGAAACCGGCTCTAATAACCCCCTAGGAATTCCATCAGAATCCGATAAAATCCCATTCCACCCTTACTTCTCAACCAAAGACATCCTAGGTTTTATAGCCATACTACTCCCACTAATAACCCTAACAATATTCTCCCCAAATCTTCTAGGAGACCCAGAAAATTTCACACCAGCAAACCCATTAGTAACTCCTCCACATATTAAACCAGAATGATACTTCTTATTCGCATATGCCATCCTACGATCCATCCCAAATAAACTAGGAGGAGTACTAGCCCTCGCCGCCTCCGTCCTAATTCTATTCCTCATCCCATTTCTCCACAAATCAAAACAACGGACAATAACCTTTCGACCACTATCCCAACTAATATTTTGAATCCTAGTAGCCAATCTTCTAATTCTGACATGAGTAGGTAGCCAACCAGTAGAACATCCATTCATTATTATCGGCCAATTAGCCTCACTCAGCTACTTTACAATCCTCCTCATCCTATTCCCAATTGTCGGAGCCCTAGAAAACAAAATATTAAAATTATAACTACTCTAGTAGTTTATCAAAAACACTGGTCTTGTAAACCAGAGAATGAAAGATCACCCTTTCCTAGAGTATTTCATCTATTTTCATCTATATTATGCGGCCCCCCCCTCCCCCCCATACGGGTACGCAATAATTTTTTCTATGCTATGTATTGCTTCGCATTCATTTATTTACCACATCAGGCATAAACTGCATGTAGGAAATTCTTACATAAATATGCATGTTTTTAAGGCATAAAACTCGAGGGTTGTCACACGAAGTTCCAAAAACATTACCACCACAAGGACCATGGCTGTCATGGTTTAGGAGAAAATTCACTAGATCAGACTAAAACCTTAACTTGTTAGGTTATACATTAACGAATATCCCGGATACGACTATCATCCCATCACCCAAAATTAACGGCCCCGCCCATCGTCTCTAATTAATCCATCTTGAAGTACCCACCAAGAGGCGCTGGGTTATTTATTAATCGTACCCCTCACGAGAACCGAGCTACCCGGCGTTAGTAATGCCTATCACGACCAGCTTCAGGACCATTCTTCCCCCCTAAACCCTAGCACAACTTGCTCTTTTGCGCCTCTGGTTCCTCGGTCAGGGCCATAACTTGTTTAATTCCTTCTATATTGCCCTTCACAGATACTAGTGGTTGGGTATGGACCCGGTTCCCCCTAGTTCGTTACCACGACTTTTCTTCTCCCTTTAAGCTTTTGGTTTTTTTTTCCGTAAGATCTCACGATACTTCCCGGTGCGGCGGGCACCCCTCAATGGACAATGTCCATCTTGTGGTGGGCGAGCGGTTTCGTCACCTTCGCGGGCAATTTAATGATACGGTTTCAAGGATAATTCGGTCTCATAATGTAGCCCTGATGCACATTCATAGACATTTGGTTTGGTATTTGCTCATTGTCTCTTAGCTTGTTGCTATTCAGTTAATGCTTGTAAGACATATTTTTACCTAGTCAATTTCACAAATTTTGCACAAAAATCTGACAAATTTACACCCTATTCCAGGGGGATACCATTAATAAATCACCAATTTTTTCAATTTTTTTTTCATTCTTTGTGTTGAAAAAATTTTTCATCAAACATCAATTTATTTACCCCTATAAATTCAACAAAAACTATCGCATCAAATTTTTATCTTTCACTTACATTACAACATACATCTACCCCTATAATTTCATTCACATATATTCACACTCTAACACCAACCATTTATCACACCAACCAACATGCCAAACCCCTAATAAATCAAGAAAAAAGGAATCAAACCTTTATCACCAACTCCCAAAGCTGGCATTTTACATTAAACTATTTCCTGACCACCCAACTCTTAAACCGCCCGAATAGCTCCACGAGACAACCCCCGCACAAGCTCCAAAACAACAAACAAAGTTAATAACAAACCCCAGCCCGCAACTAAAAACTGTCCCACCCCCCAAAAGTAAAACATCCCTGCCCCACTAAAATCTAGTCGAGCTAAACACAAACCACTGCCATCTACAGTCCCAACCCCAACTCAAAGCCAATCCAACACCCCACTGACCAACACTCCAACAACCAGCATCACAACCAACCCAACACCATACCCAATAACCCCTCAATCCCCCCATGCCTCCGGAAATGGGTCCGCCGCTAACGACACCGAGTAAACAAAAACCACCAACATCCCCCCTAAATAAACCAAAAACAGTACCAAAGATACAAAAGACAAACCTAAACTTACCAACCACCCACACCCAACAAAAGACGCCAACACCAACCCTACAACCCCATAATAAGGAGAGGGATTCGATGCAACTGCTAACCCCCCCAGAACAAAACCAATACCCAAAAAAAGCATAAAATATATCATACAAGTTCTTACCTAGCTACTAACTAGGACATACGGCCTGAAAAACCATCGTTGTACTTTCAACTACAAGAACTCTTAACTAAACCCACCACACCAACCCAAACATTAAAACTACACTTTATTTGCTTTTACCCTTAGACCTACTTATTCAATACTACTCTTAAAACCAAACATCAACAAAAATAAAATAAACATTTACACCACAAAAC